TCTTGTTTTCCACATCGTGATTTCCCCCATTGATATACAATTTCTCTTGTCATTTCTTTTTCGTCTCATATAACAATATAACATATAATAAAAGAAAAAGAATCAAATATGAAATATTTCATATAAAATCGGTAATGTTCAGAAAAGAAAGTAAGTGGACACTTTTTTATGTTGTAAAGAAAGTAAAATATCATCAACCAGGGGGTTGTTTGTTATATTATATATATTCATTTGAGTTAGGGATTCCGCGTACAAATACAAGTAATCCTTAACGACATATGTATCTGATCATATATGTATTACAATAAAAAAGGAGGATTTTCAATGCGAGATATAAAAACATATCTCTCCGTGGCACCTGTGTTAAGCACTCTATGGTTCGGGTCTTTAGCAGGCCTATTAATAGAGATTAATCGTTTATTCCCAGATGCGTTAACATTCCCCTTTTTTTCATTCTAGTTGGGGATTGGGGATGAAGAAGATTATAGATAGAATAAATTATCTGTGACTAACCCTTTTTGTTTTTGTTTTGTTCTTTCTTTCAGTTTTTTAGGATAAAAAAGAAGGAAAGAGAAAGAATCAAAGAAGATTCATCCGCAACGAAACTCGGGTTCACGCTGAATTAATAGAGGGAGAACAGAAATGTAAAGTAAATAATAATAATAAAGGTCGCGCAAGATACTTAAATAAAATACTATAACTAATTGATAGTTAGAAATCATCGTATTACTTATATTCTCTATTGATTTGATTGCAATGAAATATTTAAGAATTGGGTTTCGAGACAGCAACTTCTTTTTTTTCTTCTTCGTTTCGAAAATAGAAGAGTTGAGTGAATAAAAAAAAAATAAAGGGGGGTTTATGGCCAAGGGTAAAAATGTCAGAGTAAAAGTTATTTTGGAATGTAACAATTGTGTCCGAAACGATATTAATAAGGAATCGCGGGGCATTTCCAGATATATTACTCAAAAGAATCGACACAATACGCCCAGTCGATTGGAATTGAGAAAATTTTGTCCCTATTGTTACAAGCATATGATTCATGGGGAGATAAAGAAATAGAGAAAATATAACGCGTTTGTAACCCCTCCAAGGAACAGCAATAAATTACATACATAATAATATATATATTATATATATAAATAAATATAATAAGAAATTATAAAAATAAAACAACCCAATCCTATTTCATCCTATTTCGGTAGGATCGCAAATGAAATTCGAATTAAGAAATAAGATTTAAAAGATAAGGAATAAACCATGGATAAATCCAAGCGACTTTTTCTTAAATCCAAGCGATCTTTTCGTAGGCGTTTGCCCCCAATTGGATCGGGGGATCGAATTGATTATAGAAACATGAGTTTAATTAGTCGATTTATTAGTGAACAAGGAAAAATATTATCTAGACGAGTGAATAGATTGACTTTGAAACAACAACGATTAATTACTATTGCTATAAAGCAAGCTCGTATTTTATCTTTGTTACCCTTTCTTAATAACGAGAAACAATTTGAGAGAACTGAATCGACTCCTAGAACCACGGGTCCTCGAATTAGAAATAAATAGATAAGCTATTCCTCAATTGCAATTGAATCAAAATTTCAATATGAACCCCAACTCAGATTTATATTTTATTTTGTTCGAAAAATTGGAGAATCCCGATTGGATTGTCACATCATAAGCAAAAATTTCTTCTTTTTTTAATGTGTTGATTCATTTTTAGTATATTTATATTTTCTATTTCATTTTATTTATCTTATTTATATTAATTTCTACTTTACCTTCCCGGAGCTCATTCTCCGGGGCCCCGTTTAAATCATTACGGTGGATTCCTTCTAACCTTCTTATTTAAGGATCTGATTGGAAATCATGTAAAGACAATTTGTATTTGATATGGCTATTTGTGCAAGTATTTTACGATTAAGAAGCAACTGCCTCTTATACAGATCATGTATGGATCTGCTATAACTATAGGATACCCCAATCTCACGAATTGCTGCATTTATCCGAGTAATCCACAAACGACGAAAATTTCTCTTTTGCCTGCCCCTATCCCGATGAGCAGAACTCAAGGCTCTCGTTTTCTGTTGAATAGTATTTCGAGTAAGTCTTGAATGAGTCCCTCGAAAGGTTGATGCAAATAAACGAATTTTTATTCTACGTCTCCGAGCTATATACCCTCGTCTAATTCTGGTCATTGAATCAAATTAAACTTTGATGAATAACTAATTGATTTATTTTCTTTCAGTTATTCTTTTTCCCTTTCCTGGTCTATTAATAACAAAACGGATTCTTCCAATGTATAAAAAAAATTCCAATGGCTTTTGCTACTATGACCTTCCCAACCACCATTTTTCCAGGCATTTAACCTCGAAATAAGAAATTGTATTGATACTAGGTATCAACAAAAAAAATATTCAATTGTAACTAAAGTTGAGTATAGTATAAAGTATCAATAAATAGTAAAGGTAAATGGATAAATAGTGGGTTCCATCGTTTCTATGGCTACTTCTTAAACGGTGAGGTCCTCTCTATACACCGGAGCCCCTTCCACCATTAATCAATGTTATTAGTAACTTGTACAGTTCACATTCTTTGACTCTACCCATGAATTGTACAGTAATAAGTCTTTTCACAATGAGATCTACCCATACAGTAACGGTATTTAATTACAAAGGTTGGCTAGGTAGCTGACCCTGTATAGTCCGTTCTTGCAAGAGTAGGAGCATAATTCTTTTGCTTCTTAAATATGATTTACCCCGCTTAATGGATAACCATTTGCTACCACTGGGGAATTGCTTTTCATCTCCAATTGAGGTGATTGGATTTGCACCAATAGAAACCATAAATTTGATACGCAATGGAGGTTTTTTATATATTGATTGGAATTCTTCCACCCTATCCTATTCATTGGTACTGTTCATTGATACTGGAAAAATTTGTACTTTATTTTGTTCCGGCTCATGATCTGAACGGGTCGCACATACACCCGAGTACATGTTCCTCGACGCTGAGGACATCCCCGAAGAGCAGGGGATTTTGTTACATTTTTTATTGGCTGTCTTGTGTTTCTAATAAGTTGTTTAATAGTTGGCATACTCTATCGTTTTTTTTTTTTTTTACTTTACCTTTACCTTAAGCTTAAGCGGATAAAATATTGAATTTAGATTCATCCAAATTATGGTTCGAAATGGAATCGTAGATTTACGTGAAATCCCCGGCATTTTCGATCGCTACCAGATCAACAATTCCATGAGCTTGGGCTTCCGTTGCTGACATAAAAACGTCCCTTTCCATGTCTTCGGATACAACCCATAAGGGGTTACCCGTTCTTTGTACATAAACCCTTGTGAGGGTTTCGCGTAGTTTCAGAAGTTCTTCCGCTTCTAGGACAAATTCTCCTGTTTGTGCCTCATAAAAAGAACTCGCAGGTTGATGGATCATTACCCTGATGATATAACATAATGAATGTTTCCGCGATCTCGTACGATTGATTGGACTAGGGAAAAAGATAAAGAATAACAAAAAATAAGTATATATATATAATTGAACAACCGTACAGGCATTTTTTGTGCATTGCATACGGCTCCACAATGGACTTTTTCCGTTCATTGAGCAAAAAACGAAATAGGATCCATCAGACCCAAATTTTTTTTTTTTTTTAGTATTCTTTCATATTTCATAACATAAATATTGGAAAGAGGCCTCTGGCGTGAAAAATTAAAGTTTGTGACGCTGAAATGAAGCCCGGATAGATAAGATCAAAGCCTTTGTCTCATATTACTCGCCCGATACATAATCCCATGTTATGAAAAAACAATAATGGTTTGTTCATATCGAACTCGAAGTGCCATGCTATTTTTACTTAAATATTATCTTACAAATTCTTTTTTATTTATTTATATTAATATTAAATATGACGAAGGCATAGTCTTCTTTTTTCTTTCAAATAAAAAACTCATTGGCGCCAAGCGTGAGGGAATGCTATACGTTTCGTAATTTCTCCTCCGACCAGGATGAAAGATCCCATTGAAGCGGCTAATCCCATGCATATTGTATGCACATCTGGTGGCACAAATTGCATAGTATCATAAATTGCAACTCCGGGTATTACCCACCCGCCGGGGGAGTTTATAAACAAATAAAGATCTCTGGTCTCATCCTCTATACTGAGATATACCATCAGACCAATAAGTTGGTTTGAGATCTCGCTATCAATTTCTTGACCTAAAAACAGTAATCTTTCTCGATGAAGTCGGTTGATTAGGACAAAATTTTATCCCTTAGGAACCGTACACGCGCCTTTGGATGCATACGGTTCAAAAAAAAAATGATAAAAAAAATCAATGTGTTGATTCTACCCCGCTTTCCTTTTTTTTTAGTAGGACTTTTCTATTTCCTAATGAAGGGGCTTTTTCTTCGATTTTTTTTTGCTCGAATCTCGGTAAAAAATAAAAGAATCCACTAAACTTATCGAATTAACCTCTCATTGATGTATTGTTTCATCGAAATCGAATCCAAATTACGATGTAATTTTCTTGTTCCTGAATGGGCCTCCTCAATTATTTTAGGTTTATGTTCTACTCCGGGTAAAGATCTGCCCGATTTCAATTTGCACATATAGGACAAATGCTCCCAATACCACTTTTACTTTTTTCAATTCATTTCGTGCCTTTCTTACAACAAATACGCGATGTAGTCATAATATTATTTCATTGATTGGCAGTTTGAGATCGCCCATATGCTATCAAGTAATCATACATATATTACCAATTGGGTATTTTCTGAACGGAGCCTGGATACTTCATTTTATTGGATTGGTCCAACCAAGCCAACCATAAATTTTGATAATTTAATAATATTAATATTGATTTCGACTCCCTCAAAAATGGATCTAATTGCATTTCACGCTCCAAATTATTGATGGTTCAAACAATCTTTTTTGGGCGAAACAGAGGGTATCTCGATCGGGGGAGAGAACGGGGAAATCCCATATGACCCAATATGTCTGACAAGTCGCACTATACGTCAACCCAAATTGCATCTTCCTCTCCAGGACTCCGAAAAGGTACTTTTGGAACACCAATAGGCATCAACTGAAAGAAAGGGGGGTTAAGTACTATATTTTACTTTGATGTGGAAACGTAATGTTTTTATCCTTAGATATTACGAAATAGTAATACGAAATAAATAAGGGAAATTTATTACAAATGGGTCGGGCTCTTCGAATGATGAACAAGTCTATACGCATTCGCTCGTAGAAAATAGGACCAATCCCCCATTGCGTATTGGGACTTATCGGGTATAGAATAGATCTGCTTATCTTTGTTCCGATGAACAGAATTGTTCCATTATTCCCAACGAAATGGAATTCAATAAATATGAAAATATGAACCCTTGCTCCGAAATAATCCACTGAAAGGGGGAGGTCCATAGCATAGTCTTTTCCAATGCGATAAAGTTACATAGTGTCTATTTTTCTTTGATAAAGGGGTATTTCCATGGGTTTGCCTTGGTATCGTGTTCATACCGTCGTATTGAATGATCCCGGTCGGTTGATTTCTGTACATATAATGCATACAGCTCTCGTTGCTGGTTGGGCCGGTTCAATGGCTCTATACGAATTAGCCGTTTTTGATCCCTCTGACCCCGTTCTTGATCCAATGTGGAGACAGGGTATGTTCGTTATACCCTTTATGACTCGTTTAGGAATAACCAATTCGTGGGGCGGTTGGAGTATCACAGGAGGGACTATAACGAATCCGGGTATTTGGAGTTACGAGGGTGTGGCCGGGGCACATATTGTGTTTTCTGGTTTGTGCTTCTTGGCGGCTATCTGGCATTGGGTATATTGGGATCTAGAAATATTCTCTGATGAACGTACAGGAAAACCTTCTTTGGATTTGCCCAAGATCTTTGGAATTCATTTATTTCTTTCAGGATTAGCTTGCTTTGGGTTTGGTGCATTTCATGTAACAGGTTTGTATGGTCCTGGAATATGGGTGTCTGATCCTTATGGACTAACCGGAAAAGTCCAATCTGTAAATCCTGCGTGGGGGGTAGAAGGTTTTGATCCTTTTGTTCCGGGAGGAATAGCCTCTCATCATATTGCAGCAGGTACATTGGGCATATTAGCGGGCCTATTCCATCTTAGTGTCCGCCCCCCCCAACGCCTATACAAAGGATTACGTATGGGTAATATTGAAACTGTCCTTTCCAGTAGTATCGCTGCTGTCTTTTTTGCAGCTTTTGTTGTTGCTGGAACGATGTGGTATGGCTCCGCAACTACCCCAATCGAATTATTTGGTCCCACTCGTTATCAATGGGATCAAGGATACTTCCAGCAAGAAATATATCGAAGGGTTAGTGCCGGACTAGACGAAAATCAGAGTTTATCAGAAGCTTGGTCTAAAATTCCCGAAAAATTAGCTTTTTATGATTACATTGGCAATAATCCAGCAAAGGGGGGTTTATTTAGAGCGGGCTCGATGGACAATGGGGATGGAATAGCTGTTGGATGGTTAGGACATCCCATCTTTAGAGATAAAGAAGGGCGTGAGCTTTTTGTACGCCGTATGCCTACTTTTTTTGAAACATTTCCAGTAGTTTTGGTAGACGGAGACGGAATTGTAAGAGCCGATGTTCCCTTTAGAAGGGCGGAATCTAAGTATAGTGTCGAACAAGTAGGAGTAACTGTTGAGTTCTATGGCGGCGAACTCGATGGAGTTAGTTATAGTGATCCTGCTACTGTGAAAAAATATGCTAGACGTGCTCAATTGGGTGAAATTTTTGAATTAGATCGTGCTACTTTGAAATCAGATGGTGTTTTTCGTAGCAGCCCAAGGGGTTGGTTCACTTTTGGACATGCTTCGTTTGCTTTGCTCTTCTTTTTCGGACACATTTGGCATGGTGCTAGAACCTTGTTCAGAGATGTTTTTGCTGGTATTGACCCAGATTTGGATGCTCAAGTGGAATTTGGAGCATTCCAAAAACTTGGAGATCCAACTACAAGGAGACAAGTCGTCTGATACAACACTGCTCTTGTATCTTTTGCCTCTAGTGTATTTTTATTATTTAGACTATAGAGTACCAGATAAATGTTGATTTGAATCACCGCCCTTTCTTTTACTTTTGACTCTTGTCTTTTCTTAATCTGGGAGATGATCCCAAATGAACAGGTGTGGAAGCTATAATTGTAAACCACGATCGAATTTATGGAAGCATTGGTTTATACATTCCTCTTAGTCTCGACTCTAGGAATCATTTTTTTCGCTATATTTTTTCGAGAGCCGCCTAAGGTTCCGACTAAAAAGGCAAAATGATTTTTCATTATCTTACATTATCTTTATCTAAATGGAAGTAAAGTAATGAGCCTCCCAATATTGGGAGGCTCATTACTTTACTTCAACTAGTCCCCGTGTTCCTCGAATGGATCTCTTAGTTGTTGAGAGGGTTGCCCAAAAGCGGTATATAAGGCGTACCCGGTAAAACTTACAAGTAAACCAGATATAAAGATGGCAACTAAGGTTGCTGTTTCCATTATTATCAAATTTCAAAACCATAACGGATCTATGATAAGATCCTTTATTTACAACGGAATAGTATACAAAGTCAACCGATCTCAACCAATGCAATAGGATTTATGGCTACACAAACCGTTGAGGATAGTTCTAGATCTGGTCCAAGACGAACTAATGCAGGGAGTTTATTGAAACCATTGAATTCAGAATACGGGAAAGTAGCTCCCGGGTGGGGAACTACCCCTTTGATGGGGGTCGCAATGGCTCTATTTGCGGTATTCCTATCTATTATTTTGGAGATTTATAATTCTTCCGTTTTACTAGATGGAATTTCAATGAATTAGGTCCATAAAAATAAGGAAGTCCGGGCTTTTCAATCCAAAATGAATTGCTTAGGACTCTGATTTCTAGTCCATTCTGGCAGTTCGACCGTGAAATTCCTTTGTTTCTGTATTTCCGGAATATGAGTGTGTGACTTGTTATAATTGATCCTATTGATAGTACAGAGAATGGGTCTGTCATCTTGAAAGAGATGAGTTCTGCTTCGTCGGATATTCATTTTTTTATCTGGAGCACGGAATATATGGAATAGATCGAGAAATATTTGAACTATGATTCATACCTACTATTTATACCTCGCGACTGGATTCAAAAAAATTTTAAAGATTGATTTTATCATTATAAATCGAAAGGGTTTTCTTCCTTAAAAATTGGGTTTCTGTTTATTTTGATCAATGGACAAAATAAATTCCGAATTTTTAGTCATTTAATCTATTAATTATTGAATAAGTGGTGATGATCAAACGGTTCTTACTCAGAGAACCTTTTGGCTTCGCTTGAGGGCTTTATTCAACATCGTGGTTCTAGTATGAATCTGAGGTTTCAATTGATTCATAGGGTCTCAACAAGAGAATTCCTATCAAAAAAAATAAATTTTCATAATTCAATACAAAATAAAAACAATAAAATAAATAAAATAGGGACAAAGAAGATTCAAGAAGCCTATCTATCAACATAAAGACGAATGAGCTGGCTTGATATTTTGGCATTATCATCACAAAGAAAAGCTTGAGGATTTTTTCCTTCGTATCTTCAGAGAAGATTTAATTCGGGAAATAATAAATTTACAAATTTATATTACATATTCGTTACAACCAGTATTGGGGTGTTTCTGCTTGAGCTGTACGAGATGAAATTCTCATATACAGTTCTCCGAGGGGGAGTTCTCTTGGTTTACCTATCTCAATAAAGTATATGATTGGTTCGAAGAGCGTCTAGAGATTCAGGCGATTGCAGATGATATAACTAGTAAATATGTTCCTCCTCATGTCAACATATTTTATTGTCTAGGGGGGATTACACTTACTTGTTTTTTAGTACAAGTAGCCACGGGGTTTGCCATGACTTTTTACTATCGTCCGACCGTTACCGAGGCCTTTGCCTCTGTTCAATACATAATGACTGAAGCCAATTTTGGTTGGTTAATTCGATCAGTTCATCGATGGTCGGCAAGTATGATGGTCCTAATGATGATCTTGCACGTATTTCGCGTGTATCTGACTGGTGGGTTTAAAAAACCTCGTGAATTAACTTGGGTTACGGGTGTGGTTTTGGCTGTATTGACCGCATCTTTTGGTGTAACTGGTTATTCCTTACCTTGGGACCAAATCGGTTATTGGGCGGTCAAAATTGTAACAGGTGTACCTGATGCTATTCCTGTAATAGGATCCCCCTTAGTCGAGTTATTGCGCGGAAGTGCTAGTGTGGGTCAATCAACTTTGACCCGTTTTTATAGTTTACACACTTTTGTATTACCCCTTCTTACTGCTGTATTTATGTTAATGCACTTCCCAATGATTCGTAAGCAAGGTATTTCCGGTCCTTTATAGAGAGGGCATATCCTAGATATTTGTAATCAATCATATTCCATTTTTTGAAGGAACAAACAAAAAAATAGTATTTTATTGCTACAAATATGGATTATTGAAAAGAATAAGACATGTGTTTGGATATTTCCTTTCAACTTCGCAATTGTATTATTTGTTTGATACGAATAGTTGAAGTGGATTCTCCAAGGAGAATATGGATTATGGGAGTGTGTGACTTGAACTATTGATTGGCTCGCGCGGATATATGATCCGCCACATTGGAATTTACAACCAAATGTGTCTCTGTTCCAACCACTACGTAAGCCCCATACAGAGGATAGGCTGGTTTGCTTGAGGAGAATTTTTTCTATGATCAGACCCGAGTCGAGTCGCGCATGAATTGGCTCCGTAAGATCCAGTAAAATAAGTATAAAATAAGTAAGTGATATGACATGATCCAGATTATGTTCTATCTATTCCACTTAATTTACACTTACTTAATAGTATGGAAATGTATTCATTTCCACTGCATTGATTCTTCGACCTATCATACTATCGGAGTGAAACAAAGGATCTAAAGAAGAACGGAGGCTAGACTCTATTAGTAACAAG